AAATGATAAACCCTATAGGTTGACGCCACAAATTCCACCCCCAAAAACCATATTTTGACTGCGCCTCAACTATATCAACTGTACTCGAACTGTTAGATAATCATAGTCGGTGATAACATTACTGTTCCCATCGCTATTACAGAACCGTACATGAGATTTTCACTTCATACGGCTCCTCGAGGACCACAAATAAATCTAAGGACCGGGTCGGTATTATTTATCTTGATAAGTTTGTAGGATAGATAGAGTCAAAATCAATCGAAAGGTCCCAAATTAGACCAATGGAATTCTGTCTGCTAGAAAAAAGCACTTCTGAATTGATCTCATCCCTTAATAATTTCAATTTCTCTTTTTTGAGTAATAACTTAATCCTTCAATAAAATACTCAATATCCATAGATATTTCAACCCATCATTTTTGATTACGAAAAAGAATTAGACATTACATTAGTTATGACAAGAATTCAATCTCTATGAATAGGAACGAAAGAATAAAAAAAAAAGATCTTTTTTTTATTGTAATTGCATTCTTTCTATTTTTTTCGTTGCTATTCTTCTTTCTCAAAAGGGGACTTTAAAAAAAAAGTAAAGGATTATTTCGTTCCGGATAGTTATTTCTTTAATTGGTGGATAGGAGCATACTCTGGATCGGAATGATGGGGAGTACTGCCTGATCATTTCTACCAACTTAAAGCCCCAATTAGTATTCCTTTTATGCAGAAATGTCCCTTTGGATAATTTACATAATCTCCATTACTAATCCTTTGTGTACCTTTGTGTTCCTAACCATCCACTCATTTTTTCTCAATCCGCTGTTATGGTAATACATACAAATGATAGTGAAAACCTCATACAGTTGATCTTTTGAACCCGCTTCAAGCTATGATGACCAGTCAACTAATCTTGGGGTAAACAGTCTCTACTGCTTATGTTTACTTCTGCTTAACCCTTGTACATAGGAAATGAGACTCAATCTTTTTACTGCGAATTTATAAGCTGTTTTCGTTCACTCATATAACTATCTTATTTAGTTCATCAACTCGAATGATGAACAAAAAAATGAAGATATCTATTCAACTCATTCAACTTCTTTCCTAGAAAGAAAGGAAATAAGGAAAAGTTTATGTCTCAACGAATCGCACGTAGAGATATTGATAACACACATAGAGTTAATGGTATTTCATAACTAATCGATTGAGCAGCAGCTCGTAAACCACCTAAAAAGGAATATTTATTATTTGATCCATATCCTGACATAAGAAGTCCAATGGGAGCAATACTTGAAATGGCAATCCATAAAAAAACACCGATATTGAGATCGGCTAGAACAAGGTGATAGCCAAAAGGAATTACTGAATAACTTAGTAGAATTGATATGACTGCTATGGATGGTCCGATACTGAATAAACGAGTATCTCCTCTAGATGGAAAAAGATTCTCTTTGAAAAGTAGTTTTGTCCCATCTGCTAGAGCTTGGAGAATTCCCAAAGGGCCGGCGTATTCAGGTCCAATACGTTGTTGTATCCCTGCGGATATTTCTCTTTCTAACCACACAATTACTAGCACACCTATTGCGATTGCCAATACAAGAGTCAAAATAGGGATAAGCATCCATATGATCCCATAGACCTCTTTTACGGATTCCAATCTGGAAAAAGAATTGATATCTTGTACTTCTGTTGTATCAATTATCATTTCAACGATCAACTTCTCCCATAATGATATCTATACTACCTAGTATCGTCATAATATCAGCCAATTTCATTCTTTTAACTAACTGAGGAAGAATTTGCAAATTGATAAAACCCGGTGGGCGAATTTTCCATCTCCAAGGAAAAACACTTTGATCTCCTATCAGAAAAATTCCCAATTCTCCCTTTGGGGCTTCGACTCGCACATAAAGTTCTTGTTTCGACAATTCAAAAGTAGGAGAAGGTTTTTTACTAATGAATCGATATTCAAAATCATTCCATTCGGGATTCCTTACTTTATCAAAGCATCGGATTTCTAAATTCTCATAGGGCCCTCCCGGAATTCCTTCCAAAGCCTGTTGAATAATTTTTAGGGATTCCGTCATTTCATTGATTCGTATTAAATAACGAGCTAATGAATCTCCTTCTTTTTGCCATTGGACTTCCCAATCAAATTCGTCATAACACTCATAATGATCAACTTTACGAAGATCCCATTGTATTCCGGAAGCTCGTAGCATTGGTCCTGATAAACCCCAATTTATTGCTTCCTCTCCACCAATAATGCCTACTCCCTCAACTCGTTCTAAAAAAATAGGATTCCGCGTAATAAGTTTTTGATATTCAGTAACCCCTGTTAAAAAATAATCGCAGAAATCCAAACATTTATCTATCCAGCCATGAGGTAGATCAGCAGCTACTCCTCCGATACGAAAATAATTATGCATCATTCTCATACCGGTGGCAGCTTCGAATAGATCATATACTAATTCTCTTTCTCTGAAAATATAGAAGAAAGGGGTCTGTGCACCAATATCTGCCATAAAAGGGCCAAGCCATAACAAATGAGAAGCTATACGACTCAACTCCAACATAATTACTCTGATATAGCTGGCTCTTTTAGGTACTTGAATATTTCCTAACTGTTCTGGTGCATTTACGGTTATTGCTTCTGTGAACATAGTAGCTAAATAATCCCAACGTGTTACATAAGGCAGATATTGTACAATTGTTCTGTTTTCCGCAATTTTTTCCATTCCTCTGTGTAAATAACCCAATATTGGTTCACAGTCAATAACATCTTCACCATCTAGAGTAATGATGAGTCGAAGAACACCATGCATTGATGGGTGGTGAGGACCCATATTTACTATCATGAGGTCTTTTCTTGTAGTTGGTACATTCATAGGTTTTTCCTCGATTCATTCTTCCATCAATTGCTGAAAACGAAAAGAAATTCATCAAAATTCAAGATCTAATAAATCAAATAATTAAAGCTCTTCAAATTAATGAGTTTTTGGCTCTCGAATATCCAACTGAACAATTAATTCTTTATAACGTACTCTATTTTTCTTTGACAAATAAGCCAGTAGCCGTTGACGTTTTCCCAGAATTTTCCGTAGACCTCTCTGAGATAAATAGTCTTTTCTATGGAATTCCAAATGTGAAGTAAGTCTTCGTATCTTATTGGTGAAACTGAATACTTGAAATTCAACAGATCCCCTGTTTTCTTCTTGCGAAATAACTGAGATGAATGGATTTTTTACCATAAAACGAAATCTTCTCCCCCCTTTCTTTGTTAAAGATATGAATTTTACCGATCAGTAATAATAATAATCTCAGCCATCTTAATCTGGTATACTGAATTTCGTTATGAACTCCTAATTTTATCAAATAAGATTAATTAACGATGAATCCAATTTTCAATTTGATTCGTATAGGGATACAAACGGATACAAAAGGATGGCACTTACAAAAGAGAATAATTTAGACCTAAAATAAGAAAATTCTGTTGATTCATTTATAGATCTAATTGATACGTCATTGAATTAGTATCCTGTATCAGAATGGAATGTAAGACAACGCATGTGTGCATCTGTTTGCTTTCATATACCAGATAGGGTACAGAATATATATAGTAAAAATGTCCCATCACCCATTTTTTAATTGTGGATACATATGTATCCTTACCATACTGAAACGACTGCCATTATTGGTATCAAACCAATAGCGATTCATACAAGCTAAATCTTCTAATCGATAATTGGGCCAAAGGAATAATTTCAATTTAATCAATTTCTTTTTATCTCTATCAAGATCTTTGCTCTCATCCAAAAATGGACTACAGTTTTTTACGTTATTCACATTGCAAAATACTGGATTTCTATCTATACCATTCCTATTCTTTGAATTGAAACAAATTAGAATTCTCAATTCTCTACGACCTCGAGGCGATAAAATATTTTCAGGAACAAGCAAATCATAATGATTTTTGTCGCTATTTCCAGTTATCCTTTGATGTCGTGCAATGGATTTATCAAAATTCTTCTTATCAATATATCTTTTTTCTTGGCATTTTGGATTAGTTTGATACTTAGTCTTATGAACCAATGAAATACGTATGGTTTGATACATAATAAATTGTCCATCGTTTTTTACAGACAGACGCACTGGTTCGATAATCAATATCCCCTTTTTCATCAATTCTGTAAGAGTTAAATCTTTCTGAATCAGCATTATATCCAGACTCATTTCTCCCCTTTGAATAGAGGATATAGCAATTTCTCTTGGATTTATTAGTCTAAGCAGGAGACAATATACCTTGATATTATTGATGATTTTTTGATTTAACAAATCATCCCATCTCAATTGAAAAAGTAAATATTTTTTTAGGAAGATATCGAGTTTGGCTTCCGTATTGCTTTTGTATTGCTTTTTCTTTTTACGTTTTTTTATGTCTGATCCTGCATAATCTTCTTCAACACCTTTTTCTTGGTTTGAGAGAACTGACTCACGATCCCCTTGGACTGTGGGTTCTTTTTCTTCTTGATTTCGATTCTCTAATTCAAGAGATTTTTTTTCATTCGATGATATAAAAGGATTCCTTTTTTCTTTTTGTTTTCCATTGATATTGATGTTTTTATTTTCACTAACATTTTCAGTTCCAGTAAAATTTAAAAGAAGTAATTTGATCGGTATGACCCATGGTTTCATTTTATATGCATTATAAAGTAGCACAAATTCTGGGAAGAACCAAAGTTCAAAATTCGATATAGGACGACTTAGTATTTCTTCATTCATTCCCATCCAATCAAATCTTTTTTGATTGGATGATTTGATTTCTTGATGAATTGTGAGATAAAAAGGGCTTTTCTTATCAATTTTATCAATTATTTTATAATTACTAGTCTTAGTGTTTTTATTACTGTTGGTACCAGTATCGATATTGATCCATGCCTCAATATCGACTTTCTTTCTAAGACAAAAATGGAGAATTCTACAATCAAAATATTTTCTATCCGGACTTTTCGCCATATCCATAATATCAGCTTCTCCTAGATAATTATTCATAAGGATATCGCCCAGCCTATCAAAGAATTTGTGTTTATGCGTGTTGTAATTATAAGAAATCTCTTGGTTATTATTTACTTTTAATGGCGATCCATAAATATATAAGTTCTTCTTATCTTGATAATTAATAGATTTATATGATAAAAGATCATATCTATAGTGTTTTTTAAAATTATCGTTTTGATTTGGTAATGAGTCTACTTCATAATCATTTTCTTTTTTGTAATGAATGAATTGGCCTTTTTCATATGAATCCCATTTGTTTAAATCTTTATTTTGAGCCATACAACGTTGATTAACTCTATTTCGCCATTTTTGTGGTACTAATCTAGACCATCTAATCTGAGATAAATCATATTGATAATGACCCCTTAACCAGTTTTTCCAGTGATTCATTCCAGAATTCCAAAGTTTCTTATGGCTTAATTCGGAATGAGATATTCCTTGTGTTCCAAAATAATCCTTTATTTCATTCTTAAGAAAAAGAGATGTTCCGTCATATTGAAGAACAGATCTTAACTTATACAAGTTAATAACTTGGGTTTGTGATAATTTGTAAAACACATATGCTTGTGACAAGGAGGATAAGTCACAAAAAATCTGTAAATTCTTATTACTATTTCGAATATTAGAAAATGACTTTATAAAGTGAATTGTATTTTTATTTGTTTTATCAATTCTTTCTTGATTTGCTTCATTATTGTAAATGTATTTATCAATAAGTTTTTTTGTTGATTCAAGAAAAAGCTGTGCATTGATCCTCGGAATATTACTGATACATCGAAGGATATCTATGTATATCTTTTCAATGAAAAATTGTATAAAATAATGCGATTTACGAATTAATCGAGTATTTCTTCTTTTTAATATCTGCCAAATATTTTTGGGGGATTCTAATCTTTTAGCATTATGACTTTTTTTGTTAGGACTAATATTTATCTCTGGAGTTAGAAATTCCTTTGTCTTTTCTTTTGTAATTTTTTCTATTTGATTTCTGATTGTGCTTGTTCTATCAGTCAGATCTTTCATTTTTTTTTCTGTCAGTGAATAATTTGTCCAATCCATAGATCGAATTTGAATAGACGATTCATGAATCATCTGATTACTATTACTGATTATCAAATCTTTTTCTTTTTTAGTTTCACTCGATTCATCTACTTCTCTCAATCCAAAAAAAAGAATTGGATTTTTTTTTAAGAGTTCTTTTATTCTTGTTTTTATAAATAGAATGCTTTTGATAACCCATTCTTTTGTTTCGTTTGCGATTGTTAGAAACACACTTGTTCTTTCTTTTAAAACTCTTAGAACGAGAAAACAATTCTTTTTCAATTTTCTAATTTTTTTTCCGATTTCTTTAAAAATAGGTTCAAAAAAGGAAGGTCGTTTTCGGGGAGAACCAAAAGGTAGTTCAGCTTCCATTCCCCAAACTGTTAAAAAACAAAAATCATCTTTTTGCCCTTTCTTTTTCATTGGATCTCTATGAGGAGATCGTAGCTTAGATCTGTGCCAAGGTTTCAGACAAAAAGGAAATAGGATTTTTATCTGAATACCGTCTGTTAACCAGTTTTTCGGAAATTCTGTTTCTGATAATTGAACACCATTATAGGTACATTTAACATGCATTTCTCTATTCCAATCCTTTAAATCTTCGGACCACTCAGGAAATTGAAATAATAACATACGACCGATATTTTTAGATATTATCAATGAAGGTAATATAATATATCTTCTAAGAATTGATTGAGTTACTAATACGGAACCCCTTATTACTTGAGCAAATACAATGCTATCCCAGGCTTCCGCTATTTCTATCCGTGTTTTCTCCTCTCTTTTGTCTTCTTCGTTTTTTTCCTCCTCTTTTTTATCCCCTTCTTTTGTCTCTTCCTTTGCATAATCCGAAATTTTCAATTTTCTGTTTTTACCCATCCAATTTCTAAAAATGAGTTTCATCAGTCCAGAGATATCAAAAGAAAAAAAGGGTGGTTTGTCTATTCTGTCCAAAAAAAGGGGGGAATGTATATTTGCTTGAAATAGTTCCAAAATAGTAGTTTTACGTCTTTGAGCGCGCATGGAGCCTTTGATTATGTCTCGACGAAAATCCGATTGTTGCGAATAACGTATTAAAGCCACTTCGTCTGCTTGATCAGGATTATTAGTCTCTTTGGTATTAGTATCAGTATCGGTATTCTGTTGATTATCAGTAAAAATCACTACACGTTTGGCTTTTCTTGAACGAATCTGATACTCCTCCGCCATGTCTTCTTCATTTTCTCTCTCCTGTTGTTCTAAATCGTCGATTAATTTGTATGACCATCGAGGGATTTTTTTACTGATTTCTTTTATTACAATAGATTTTTTTCTAATTGTTTGATCGTTGGGATCAGTTATAACTGCATCGAATAAAAATTTGAAAAATTTGACTTGATCTTTTGAATCAATTCTTCCTTGTTCTGGAAATA